AATCTTTCGATTCATTTGGCTCTCACGCTCAATTACTTAGGTAAATTCTCGTAGCTTTTTTTTTTATGAATGTAATGAGCCTATCCTCTCTTCTTTATTCATAATCCAAAAAAAAATGAAAAAAAAACGAATCTAATGCAAAACCAAAATACTTGGAGGACTCTTCTGACAAAATAAAAAATAGCTAATTGTCAGCAAAGTTGTTTCTTTTTTTTTGTTTTTTCTTCAGTTCAAATCCAAAAAATTCTTCTTAGTTATACATAAGGCATAGGTCGTCGATTCAGCATTGGATAAAAGAGGGAAAATACCCATTCTTAGAATAAGCAATTCAAATCATTTTATCGAGATGAGTGTTCTATATCGATAAACTATTTGTTTAAAAAACATCTCTATATTAACATAGTGGTAGAAAGAGTACCATGCTGCGTCTAGACTTCAAACGGTTTGCTTTAACCATCTTAACAGCCCCACATTATTGGTTGCTAGAGAATCAAAGTGGATTTCCCAATTAATCACGAAATGCTGTGGTTCTTACATATAATTTATAATTTCTTAAGAAGTAATTCGCGAGATCATGCACCTTTCTTTTCCTAGTTCTAACGGAAAAAGGTACAGTTGGTTGGATCCAGCCTATTCTTGAAATAAACAACTCACACACACTCCCTTTCCAAAAAAGATCAATACACCAATCACTACACTTAGATTTATTGGATTTGTTGCTAAAATATCGGTATTAAATCCGAAACTCCCGGCAGATGGCCAGTGGCCCAAAGAAACGAAAGAATCGGTTACGTTTTTCATAAAATCTCCTCTTATAGATAGACTAAAAAATCGACCAGAGTTCTTTTTCTATCACTTTGCCCCTCTTTTTTATTTATTCTTTTTTTTTTTTTTTTATTTTCAAATCAAGTCAAAAAATATTCGAKTTCTAAAATATGAACTACCCCTTGATTGTTCCAACACCCTAGAAAAAGAGTTTCCCTTGGACTACGAACGGGAAGGATGAAAGCGAGTCGGTATGCTAATTCCTCATCTGCAAATCAGCCCTTCCCGTAAGTTCTGTTCTCAACGAATAAGGAATTGTAGGAATGAAATCTTGATCTAATTTTAAAAAGCAAACGACAAGTCCAAGGCAATGAAATAGGAAAAATACATATTTTTCCTATTTCTAAGATTAAACAATTAAACAAAAGGATTCGCAAATAAAAGTGCTAATGCTACAACCAATCCATAAATCGTTAAAGCTTCCATAAAAGCTAAACTAAGCAATAGAGTACCTCGTATTTTTCCCTCTGCCTCAGGCTGTCTCGCAATACCCTCTACAGCTTGACCCGCAGCAGTCCCTTGACCAACTCCAGGTCCAATAGAAGCAAGCCCTACAGCCAATCCAGCAGCAATAACGGAAGCAGCAGAAATCAGTGGATTCATGATAAGTTCCTCGTACCAACAAAAAGAAATGGTTAATGATACAATCAACCAATGAATTATGACTTAATTATTCCATCGATAGGATTCATCCAGTCGAAGTAAGTAAGAACTTCGAATTTAAGTAAGAATATTATTGAATCATCAGAACTATTTCGATATCTCTTTTTTCGTTTCTATCCACAGAGTTTTTGTGAATCCATAGAACTCTCGTTCTTCCCTTTCTTGGTTCCTTCTTGGTCCCGAACTGTTATTTCAATTCGTCCATCTTTTCTTGATTTCATCTGTTTAGTCAGCTAATTCATAGCCGCAACGATCCGAAAGGATTTCTATTGGAACCCACACACAGTAGTAGAGCAAATGAAATATATCTTTAGTTCATATATAACTAGTCAATATCTAATATCACATATACATGTCTTTCTTCCATAATGTAAACCATTAGATTCAATCGGATTAGAGAATCAATCCATTTTTTTAGGAATTCCCTTTTTTTGTAAATTATTTTCTCCCTTCCATTTTCTTTTCTTTATCATTATTCCAACCGAATACAATTTAAATGGGCCAATTTAATTGATTAGGGCGAACTTTTGCATAGAAATCTCATTATTTGATTGATCTAAGTTCATGCAATTTATTATTTATTACAATTTAGTATTTATTAATAGAATATTTTCTTTTTAATAGAATATTTTCTTTTGGTGAATTGTTGAATAAAATCAACTCGAAAGTAGACTCCTTTCTCCTGTTTTTTTATTTAATCACACGTCGTAAACATATATTCAAATTATGATTTGAATAAGAAGATTGGTTGATCAATACAATCGAAAGTGAATATCCGTCGAGAAAGGGTAGGATATTAAGTGGACGAAAGGAGAATTTTAGGAAAAAGATCTTTTAGATCTCTTTCCTTTTTTTTTTTTACAATTTTCTAATATCGTAATTTTGGATTTTTTTCTTCCTATTGCTTTCTATCGTATATAGAGTCTTGTATATTTCTATTACTTAAGTAAATCATCTTGAGCCGCACATACATTGCTTTGCGCTAAGCTAAAAAAAAAAACGACTATTTCAA